GTATACTATTATTTCAATTTCCTGAATGGTCTGAGGATTTAAAGGATTGGAATAGAGAAATGCATATTAAATGTACCTATAATGGCGTTCAATTATCAGAAAAAGAATTTCCAAAAAACTGGTTAACAGACGGTATTCAGATCAAGATCCTATTTCCTTTTAGTCTTAAACCTTGGCACAGATCTAAACTACAAGCCCCTTATAATGATCCAATGAAAAAGAAGGATCAAAAAAATGATTTTTGCTTTTTAACAGTTTTTGGAATGGAAACTGAACTACCTTTTGGTTCTCCCAGAAAAAAACTTTCATTTTTTGAACCCATTTTTAAAGAACTAAAAAAAAAATTAAAAAAATTGAAAAAGAAATGTTTTATAATTCTAAGAATTTTAAAAGAACAAAAAAAGTTGTTTCTAAATGTCTCAAAAGAAACAAAAAAATGGATCATTAAAAGCATTCTGTTTATAAAAGAAATAATAAAAGAACTCTCAAAAATAAACCCAATTATATTATTTGGATTTGGATTGAGAGAAATAGAAGTATATGAATTGAGTGAAACGAAAAAAGATTCGATAATTGGTAATGGGATGATTCATGAATCGTCGATTCAAATTATATCTCAGGGTTGGACAAATTATTCATTAACAGAAAAAAAAATGCAAGATCTAACTGATAGAACAAATACAATAATAAATCAAATAGAAAAAATTACAAAAGAAAATAAAAAAGGAACTCCAGATATAAATTTTAGTTCTAACAAAATAAGTTATGATAATAAAGTATCAGAATCACAAAAAAATATTTGGCAGATATTAAAAAGACAAAATGTTAGATTAATCCGTAAGTCACATTATTTTATAAAATATTTCATTGAAAGGATATACATAGATATCTTTCTATGTATCATTAATATTCCTAGCATCAATACACAACTTTTTCTTGAATCAACAAAAAAAATTATTAATAAATACATTAACGATAATGAAGCAAATCACGAAAGAATTGATAAAACAAATCAAAGTGTAATTCCCTTTATTTCGACTATAAAAAAGTCACTTACTAATATTAGTAACAAGAATTCAAAGACTTTTTGCGACTTATCTTACTTTTCACAAGCATATGTATTTTATAAATTATCACAAACTCAACTTATTAACTTATATAAGTTAAAATCTGTATTTCAATATAACGGAATGTCCCTTTTTCTTAAGAATGAAATAAAGGATTTTTTTGTTGTAACACAAGAACTATTTCATTCCGAATTAAGACATAAGAATCTTCGCAATTATGGAATGAATCAATGGACAAATTGGTTAAGGAGTCAGTATCAATGTGATGTATCTCATATTAAATGGTCTAGATTAGTACCACAAAAATGGCGAAATATATTCAATCAACACTGTATGGCTCAAAATAAAGATTTATGTGATTTATATGAAAAGGATCGATTAATTAACTACGAAAAAAATTTCGAAACAGATTCATTACTGAATCAAAAAGATAATTTTAAAAAACAATATAGATATGATATTTTAGCATATAAATCTATTAATTATGAAGATAAGAAGGACTCTTATATTTATGGATCACCATTACAAGTAAAAAATAACCAAGATATTTTTTATAATTACAACACACATACACAAAAATCATTTAATATGCCGGAAGGTATTCCTATTATCCCTTATCTAGTAGAAGATGATATTAGAGATATGGAGATAAATCCGGATAGAAAATATTTTGATTGGAGAATTTTCCATTTTTGTCTTAAAAATAAGGTCGATATTGACGCCTGGATCGATATTGATACTGACACTAACAGTAATAAATATACTAAGACTAGGGTTAATAAGTATCAAATAATTGATAAAATCAATAAGAGGGGTCTTTTTTATCTCACGATTCAGCAAGATCAAGAAATCAACCTATCCAATCAAAAAACCCTTTTTGATTGGATGGGGATGAATGAAGAAATACTAAGTTGTCCCATATCAAATATGGAATTTTGGTTCTTCCCAGAATTGGGGATACTTTATAATACGTATAAAATTAAACCGTGGGTTATACCAATTAAATTACTAGTTTTAAATTCTAATATAAATGAAAATGATAGTAAAAACAAAAGCATCGCCGGAAATAAAAAAAGGGATCCTTTTATATCAATATCGGAGAATTCAAAAAAATCTTTTGAATTAGAAAACCGAAATCAAGGGGAAAAAGAATACGCGGTCCAAGCAGATTTTAAATCAGCTCTTTCAAACCAAGAAAAAGATGTTGAAGAAGATTATACGGGATCGTACATGAAAAAAAATAGAAATAAAAAGCAATACAAGATCAATACAAAAGCGGAGTTTGATTTCTTCCTAAAAAGGTATTTGCATTTTCAATTGAGATGGGATGATTCTTTAAATAAAAAAATAAGCAATAACATCAAAGTATATTGTCTCCTGCTTAGACTGATAAATCCAAGAGAAATTACTATATCCTCTATTCAAAGAGGCGAAATGAGTCCGGATATTCTGATGATTCAGAAAGATTTAACTCTTACAGAATTGATTAAAAGGGGAATTTTGATTATTGAACCAATTCGTCTATCTATAAAAAATGATGGAAAATTTATTATCTATCAAACCATCGGTATTTCATTAGTTCATAAAAGCAAACACCAAATTAATCAAAGATACCGAGAAAAAAAACATGCCGATAAGAATTCTGATGAAGCCATTACAAAACATCAAAAGATGACTGGAAATAGAGATAAAAATCATTATGATTTGTTTGTTCCTGAAAATATTTTATCACCTAGACGTCGTAGAGAATTGAGAATTCTAATTTGTTTCAATTCTGAGAATAGACATAGAAATGCAGCATTTTGTAATGGGAATAAGGTAAACAGTCAAGTTTTGGATAAAAGCAAAAACTATAAAAAAAAACTTATTAAATTTAAGTTATTTCTTTGGCCCAATTATCGATTAGAAGATTTGGCTTGTATGAATCGTTATTGGTTTAATACCAATAATGGCAGTCGTTTCAGTATGGTAAGGGTACATATGTATCCGCGATTTAAAATGCATTAATAGTACATTTTTGCTATATTTCCCATACTATATCTGATCTCTGACGACAAAGAGATGCACACACGCATTGTCTTACATTCCATCGTTCCATTCTGATACACGATACTAATTCAATGACATATCAATTTGATCTAGAAATGAATCAACAAAATATTATTATTTTAGGTCTAAATTTTTATCTTTTGTGAGTGCAGAAAACAACCATCCTTTATGTATACCCTTTTCAAATCCAAATAAATAAAAATTTAATTTTATTAAAAAAAATTATAAATTAATAACAAAATTAATATTTTTGTATATACAAAATAAAAATGAGAGGCATTATTATTACTGATCAATAAAGATATCTATCAATAAAAATTTCTTAAAATAAAAAGAGGGGGGCGAGAAGATTTCATTTTATGGTAAAAAATCCATTCATCTCAGTTATTTCACAAGAAGAAAAAGACGAAAACAGAGGATCCACTGAATTTCAAATAGTTAGTTTCACCAATAGGATACGAAGACTTACTTCACATTTAGAATTACACAAAAAAGACTATTTATCTCAGAGAGGTTTACGTAAAATTCTGGGAAAACGCCAACGACTGCTGTCTTATTTGTCAAAGAAAAATAGAATATGTTATAAAGAATTAATTAATCGGTTGGATATTCGGGAGTCAAAAACCCGTTAATTTGAAGAGGCATTTTAAATTATTTGATTTATTAGATCTTGAATTTTAATGAACTTTTTTTCGTTTTCAGCAATTCATGAAAGAATGCATCGAGGAAAAACCGATGAATATACCAGCTACAAGAAAAGACCTCATGATAGTCAATATGGGCCCCCACCACCCATCAATGCATGGTGTTCTTAGACTCATCATTACTCTAGATGGTGAAGATGTTATTGATTGTGAACCAATATTGGGTTATTTACACCGAGGGATGGAAAAAATTGCGGAAAACCGAACAATTATACAATATTTGCCTTATGTAACACGTTGGGATTATTTAGCTACTATGTTCACAGAAGCAATAACTGTAAATGGACCGGAACAGTTGGGAAATATTCAAGTACCTAAAAGAGCTAGCTATATCAGAATAATTATGTTGGAGTTGAGTCGTATAGCTTCTCATCTGTTATGGCTTGGTCCTTTTATGGCGGATATTGGTGCACAAACTCCCTTTTTCTATATTTTCAGAGAAAGAGAATTAGTATATGATCTATTCGAAGCTGCCACCGGTATGAGAATGATGCATAATTATTTTCGTATCGGAGGAGTAGCGGCCGATCTACCTCATGGTTGGATAGATAAATGTTTGGATTTCTGCGATTATTTTTTAACAAGAGTTGCTGAATATCAAAAACTTATTACACGAAATCCTATTTTTTTAGAACGAGTCGAGGGAGTAGGCATTATTGGTAGAGAGGAAGTAATAAATTGGGGTTTATCGGGACCAATGCTGCGAGCTTCCGGAATACAATGGGATCTTCGTAAAGTTGATCATTATGAATGTTACGACGAATTTGATTGGGAGGTACAGTGGCAAAAAGAAGGAGATTCATTGGCTCGTTATCTAGTCCGAATTGGTGAAATGATAGAATCTATAAAAATTATTCAACAGGCTCTGGAAGGAATTCCAGGGGGACCCTATGAGAATTTAGAAATACGATACTTTGATAGAGAAAGGAATCCGGAATGGAATGATTTTGAATATAGATTTATTAGTAAAAAGCCTTCTCCTACATTTGAATTGCCGAAACAAGAACTTTATGTGAGAGTCGAAGCCCCAAAGGGAGAGCTGGGAATTTTTCTGATAGGGGATCAGAGTGGTTTTCCTTGGAGATGGAAAATCCGCCCCCCGGGTTTTATCAATTTGCAAATTCTTCCTCAGTTAGTTAAAAGAATGAAATTGGCTGATATTATGACGATACTAGGTAGTATAGATATCATTATGGGAGAAGTTGATCGTTGAAATGATAATTGATACACCAGAAGTACAAGATATTGATTCTTTTTCTAGATTAGAGTTTTTAAAAGAGGTTTATGGAATTATATGGGTGCTTATTCCTATTTTGACTCTTGTATTGGGAATCACAATAGGCGTACTGGTAATTGTATGGTTAGAAAGAGAAATATCCGCAGGGATACAACAACGTATTGGACCTGAATACGCCGGCCCTTTTGGAATTCTTCAAGCTCTAGCAGATGGGGCAAAACTAGTTTTCAAAGAAAATCTTCTTCCATCTAGGGGGGATACCCGTTTATTCAGTATCGGGCCATCCATAGCAGTCATATCAATTTTAGTAAGCTATTCAGTAGCTCCTTTTGGCTATCACCTTGTTTTAGCGGATCTCAATATCGGTGTTTTTTTATGGATTGCCATTTCTAGTATTGCTCCAATTGGACTTCTTATGTCAGGATACGGGTCAAATAATAAATATTCCTTTTTAGGTGGTCTACGAGCTGCTGCTCAATCGATTAGTTATGAAATACCATTAACTTTATGTGTGTTATCAATATCTCTACGTGCGATTCGTTGATACATAGACATAAACTTTTCTTTATTCCTTCCTTTCAAATCAAAGAAAGGGTTGGAATGAATTAAGTAGATATCTTCATTTTTTTTATTCATTATTCGGGTTGATGAACTAAATCAAATAGTTATATGAGTGAAAGAAAACAGCTTATATATAAATTCGCAGTAAAAAGATTGAGTCTCATTTTCTATGTATAAGAGTTAGAGAGTTAAGCGGAAATAAACATAAACAGAAGCGACCGTTTCCCCCAAGATTGGTTGATTAGTCATCCTGACTTGAAGCGGGCTCAAAAGATCAACCGTATTGAGTTTTCACTATCATTTGTATGTATTACCACAGGGGGGGGGGGTTGAACAAAAACGAGTGGGTGGTTAGAAACACCAAGATATGTAAAGGATTAGTAATAGAGATTATGTAAATTCTCCAAAAGGACATTTTTACATAATATACAAACAAAGAATACTCATTGGGGCTTTAAGTTGGTAGAAATGATCAGGCAATACTCCCCACGACACGATTCCAATCCAGAGTATGCTCCTATCCACCGATTAAATAAATAACTATTGGGAACGAAATAATCCTTTACTTTATTTTGTAAGCCCCCTTTTTCTCAGAAATAGAAAGAAGAATAGGAACGAAAAAAAGAGAAAGAAATCCAATTCCAATAAAAAAAAAAAAAAAGATACCTTTTTTATTTCCCAGATACATATTAATAGATATAGAATTTGTGTCATAATTCATGAATTAATTATAGAATTTTTTTCGTACGTGAAATAAACGGGTTATTGATATTTCTACAAGAAGTATTTTATTGAAGAATTAAGTTATTACTCAACAAAGAAGAATTTTAATTCTTATTGAAATTATTAAAGTTAAAGAAAGGGTGAGATCGATTCAGAAGTACTTTTTTATTTATTATTAAATAATTATAACAGACAGAATTCAATTGGTCTAATTTAGGACCGTCCAATAGATTTTGACTTTATACATCCTACAAACGTACCAAGATAAAATAATACTGACGCGATCCTTAGATTTATTTCTGGCCTTTAAGGAGCCGTATGAGGTGAAAATCTCATGTACGGTTCTGTAATAGCGATGATAACAGTAATGGTATCACCGACTATAATTATCTAACAGTTCAAGTACAATTGATATAGTTGAGGCGCAATCAAAATACGGTTTTTGGGGATGGAATTTGTGGCGTCAGCCTATAGGGTTTATCATTTTTATCATTTCTTCCCTAGCAGAATGTGAGAGATTACCTTTTGATTTACCCGAAGCAGAAGAAGAATTAGTAGCAGGTTATCAAACCGAATACTCGGGTATAAAATTTGGTTTATTTTATGTTGCTTCCTATCTAAACCTATTAGTTTCTTCATTATTTGTAACAGTTCTTTACTTGGGAGGTTGGAATATCTCTATTCCGGACATATATGTTTCTGAGCTTTTTGAAATAAATAAAACATGTGGAGTTTTTGGAGCGACAATTGGTATCTTTATTACATTAGCTAAAACTTATTTGTTCTTGTTCATTCCTATCACAACAAGATGGACTTTACCGAGGCTAAGAATGGACCAACTATTGAATCTTGGATGGAAATTTCTTTTACCTATTTCTCTCGGTAATCTATTATTAACAACTTCTTCCCAACTCTTTTCGCTGTAAGGTAAATTTACAACTTGTCTCAAACAAGAGAAATAAACAAACATAAAATTATTCATAATATATATTAATGATATGTTCTCTATGGTAACTGGGTTCATGAATTATGGTCAACAAACAGTACGAGCTGCAAGGTACATTGGTCAAAGTTTCATGATTACTTTATCTCACGCAAATCGTTTACCTGTAACTATTCAATATCCTTATGAAAAATTAATCACCGCGGAGCGTTTCCGCGGTCGAATCCATTTTGAATTTGATAAATGTATTGCTTGTGAAGTATGTGTTCGTGTATGTCCTATAGATCTACCCGTTGTTGATTGGAAATTGGAAACTGATATTCGCAAGAAACGGTTGCTTAATTACAGTATTGATTTCGGAGTCTGTATATTTTGTGGTAATTGCGTTGAGTATTGTCCAACAAATTGTTTATCAATGACTGAAGAATATGAACTTTCTACTTATGATCGTCACGAATTGAATTATAATCAAATTGCTTTGGGTCGTTTACCAATGTCAGTAATTGACGATTATACAATTCGAACAATTTTTAATTCGCCTCAAAAAAAAAATAAGTAAATCTCTTGATTAAAGAATAATTTATAATTACTTTACTAAGACTATTACTTTACTAATAAATAATACTAAGGTTCATTTTTTTTTTTTTGATCTAATCTAAAGGAATCGGGTTTCTTTCGTTTTGTTTGGTCAATAACTAAAAATCCCAACTATTGATTAGTTGGTTAAGAATCACGTCTTAATTTGGATTGAAAATCCATTAATTAATCCATTAATTAATATATCTGTAATTATTTTTACATATATAGTTTCAAATGAGAACTACTCTTTCAGATAACGAATTAAATTAGTCCAATAATTGTACTTACATTTATTCATATCCCTTAGGATTTAATTAGGAATTGCTCAAAAATTATAATTTTTTTTCTGTTCGGATTTCAATAAGGTCATGAAAAACATTTCGATTTATTTATCTCTTATTTTACATATAATGGATTTGCCCGGACCAATACATGATTTTCTTTTAGTCTTTCTGGGATCGGTTCTTATACTAGGAGGTATGGGAGTGGTATTATTTACCAACCCCATTTATTCTGCCTTTTCATTGGGACTGGTTCTTGTTTGTATATCCTTATTCTATATTCTATTAAACTCCTATTTTGTAGCTGCTGCACAACTTCTTATTTACGTGGGAGCTATAAATGTTTTAATCGTATTTGCTGTGATGTTTATGAATGGTTCAGAATATTACAAAGATTTGAATCTTTGGACCGTTGGGGATGGGGTTACTTTGCCAGTTTGTACAAGTATTTTTGTTTTACTCATGATTACTATTACAGATACGTCATGGTACGGGATTATTTGGACTACAAGATCAAACCAGATTATAGAACAAGATTTGATAAGTAATAGTCAACAAATTGGAATTCATTTATCAACGGATTTTTTTCTTCCGTTTGAATTCGTTTCGATAATTCTTTTAGCCGCTTTGATAGGTGCAATTGCCGTGGCGCGACAGTAATAAATCTATAGAATTGGCAACAGCAATCCAAATAAAACTGTGTTCTGTTTTATTACATTTATTTCCCTTCAATTAAAGGTTCTTTATGTCTAAAATATAAATTATTTTATTCAATCTATTCTATTACCAATAGAATATATTCCTTTGTTCCGTACTTTTTTTTATTCTAGTCAATTGAATCTGTTTAATTGTTGTTCAGTTCATATTGAAATGAATCGAAATTGATAAGGAGTTGGTCAATGATGCTCGAGCATGTACTTGTTTTGAGTGCCTACTTATTTTCTATCGGTATCTATGGATTGATCACGAGTCGAAATATGGTTAGAGCCCTTATGTGTCTTGAACTTATATTGAATGCGGTTAATATAAATTTCGTAACATTTTCTGATTTTTTTGATAGTCGCCAATTAAAAGGAAATATTTTCTCAATTTTTGTTATAGCTATTGCAGCCGCTGAAGCAGCTATTGGTCCGGCTATTGTTTCGTCAATTTATCGTAACAGAAAATCAACTCGTATCAATCAATCAAATTTGTTGAATAAGTAGTATTAATAATCATATAAATTCTAATATTCATAAATTAGAATTACCATGACCATACATTACGTATAATACATGTTTTCGAAAATGTAAAAAATCAATGTAAGAAATCAAAGTATCTTGGTTCTATCACACGGGTCGATCCAGAATTAGATTGATTATAAAAATTCTGATAAATTATTGATTCATCTGGTGTCTAAATATATGATTCATTTACAAGTTTACTAGATCGAAAATTTCTGACATTTAAAAATTTATAGATCCAATGTCACATTCAGTAAAGATTTATGATACGTGTATAGGGTGCACTCAATGTGTGCGAGCCTGCCCAACAGATGTATTAGAAATGATACCTTGGGACGGATGTAAGGCTAAGCAAATTGCTTCCGCTCCAAGAACAGAGGACTGTGTCGGTTGTAAGAGATGTGAATCCGCCTGTCCAACGGATTTCTTGAGTGTTCGAGTTTATTTATGGCATGAAACAACTCGAAGTATGGGTCTAGCTTATTAATACGTTCCAGAAAACCCTACTTTAAATACATTTTTTTTATCTTTACCGACAAAAACCCGCGCTCAAAAAATATTTATTTTGAGCACGGGTTTTTCTGGTCCAAGTTTATCTTGTTTTTACCATGAATTATTTTCCTTGGTTAACAC